ATGTCTATCGAATCTTAACAAAATGAATGAATCAATGAATGAAAGTGTAAGAAATGAAGTTTAATTCCCCTTTCTGGTCTGCCCGACCAATCATTCCAAAAAGGTCCTATACCTCGTATTATTTCTATTCTACCTATCCTATTTAGTTTATTATTTTATTTATTTTTTTTAATATTCAATATTTCATATAAATATCGTTTTAATAATATCGATTTATAATTAATATCTATTTATTCTTAGATTTCTTTTTTTATTTATTTTATTCTTTGATAGAATTCTATTTCTAATTCATTAAAAATATTTAATAATATTTAAATATAATATTTAAAATGAAATAGAATCTATTTAATGAAAATAATATTAAATTAATGAAAATAATATTAAATTAATGAAAATAATATTAAAAAAAAATGGAAGGGTGATTAGAATGAATGATTCATAAATACGAATCAAAAGATTCTATAAAATCATGAAAGAGAGAAAGATCTTTCAGATTTAATCATACCTTTAATCATACCACATTATATTGACAATTTCAAAAAACTGTTCATACTATGAATATAGTATGATGACGATCGGGCAAGTATGCCCCCATCGTCTAGTGGTTCAGGACATCTCTCTTTCAAGGAGGCAGCGGGGATTCGAATTCCCCTGGGGGTAGGGTATTACGAAAGGAAGTTGATCATGGATTATCAATAAGCCTGGAATTTATTCTTCCCGGGTCGATGCCCGAGCGGTTAATGGGGGCGGACTGTAAATTCGTTGGCAATATGTCTACGCTGGTTCAAATCCAGCTCGGCCCAATAATTCGCCGATCCACCACGAAATGATAGAACCCATTTGTTGTTCCCCAGAAATGCCTGATCGGAATACGGAAGAATAAAAAAAAACTACAATTTTCTGATATATTTTACTGCTGTTCATTTGCTCTCTTTATTTTATCTCACAAATTCTGATCTTGCTTGCTAATGATATAGATTCATACTAGATTCATATAACGATCTGAAACTATAAAGTCTAAGGAAAAGAATCAAATAAAGAATAAATATAAATAAAAAAAGAGTTTTTTTATTGAAAGATTTATTTGATTCTTAATCAAATTATAAAAAATAAAAGGATTATTAACAATCCCTGAGACGCTCCCGCTAAAGTGCATATCCGTGTGGATATCCAATATATCACTCGCGTTTCTGTTACAATATGACTTATTCTAATCTAAATATCGAAAATCTAAATAAAATATATAAAAAATAAAGGGTTTGAATGAAATCATAAGAATATGTATGATGTACACTTTATTTTATTTCCTTGGGATTGTAGTTCAATTGGTCAGAGCACCGCCCTGTCAAGGCGGAAGCTGCGGGTTCGAGCCCCGTCAGTCCCGACGGATCCAAATCCAATTCCAATAAAAAAATACATCTGCATTTGCTGTGAAAAGGAGAACACATAGCAGAATCTCATTCCCAAGTGGGATACCCTCTATCTCTTATTTTATTTATTTATTAGTTTCTATTTATTTATTAGTTTCACATTTCTCATCAAAGAAATATGGAAATTCCCATTTATTCAACTAGTCCCGATTGATAGGAGAAAGACATATGTAGATTAGTACAATTATTGGTAGAATCATATTCAGGATTCCAAGAGATACCGTACGGAGTCTGGCTTTTTCGATTATTCCCGATCTGTGTAATAGGGTACTATACGTTTCCAGGAGTCTATACACAAATGGAATTTTTACGATACAAAAAAAAATTTAACATAGTAACTCTGATATAATACTTTTAAGATGAAAAGTATATCCCTTTAGGGCTCCGATTTTTTGTAACCTCAATTACTAATTTCAATTATTAATGTGAATTTGAAACAATTTATCTCATTAAAATTTCACACTGAATTTTTGATATATGCATCCCATAATTAATCCAAGGAAATAGGATATTAATAAAATAAAGCTCAAAGAAGGATCCCCTTTCTATTAGAAAGGGCTATCTCTCTTTGTGAGGGAATGAATAATCTTTTTTAAGTTTAAGGTTCTTGCCGAAGAAAGAACAAACTTTTTAATGAATTTGATGAAATACTCGATTTTTTTATATCCGGACTCTCCTTATTATACTCCTTCTTTGTTTTCCAAAGAAGATTAGATCATTAAAAAGGGGGGGTTAGAACTAAACTTCTTCCTTTTTTACATTTCGCTTCTATTGGTTATTTTATTGGGATTTTTTATAACCAATGTAAGTAAGTATAAAGGCGGTCATATGATATTTCATCAGATGATTGTACAAAGGGGGGCGTAGCTTATAGAAAAGAAAGAATGATAAAGAAAGTAAAGAAATTATTGATCGGATCAGGAATAAAAATTGGAATTCGGTATGTATAAAAGATCTTCCTATGTTATACTATTTAATTCTCGACGATGAATCAATTTTATAGTTCAGATATTGTTATTCATGATATTGCTCCGATTTGATATCATCGAGATGTAATTCATCCCATTGAATATTGAATTTACAGCCGAAAGATTTATCAGCTCTATGGGATTAAATCCCGAGTTATTGCGAATTAACTAAAAATGAAACGATTAGATTATGGAAGTAAATATTCTCGCATTTATTGCTACTGCACTGTTCATTCTAGTTCCTACTGCTTTTTTACTTATAATATACGTAAAAACAGTCAGCCAAAATGATTCATTTGAATGAAACTTGACTGTTTAGTTCTTCTCAATGCTTGAAAAGAAAAAAGAAAATGAAAAGTATTCAAATTTAGTGTCTTAAATGAAATAAGCGGACTAGAATCATCAGTATTCTATGAGATTCGATAGTATGGTAGAAAGAAATATATAAATCTTTCTACCATATTTATTATTGTTATTGTAGTATATAAAGTCGTACTGTATAAAGATAGAGGTTTAATATAGATCAATCTACAATATGTATCTTCATAGATATCAATTACATATAGATATCAATTACATATATGTAATGTATTTACATAACGTACCAATTCGATTTCTTTGCTTCATCTATTTTATTTGTGTTGATTCCAATCATCAATCTGAAAAAATCGAAGGGCAATTCTTACTCTTACGATTCGAATTCCTAGAATTTATGATTCTATTCAATATGAATCCCGATATCCATTGAAAGAATCAAATCGATGAAGGAAAAAAAGAGTATAGGCCTTTAATTTTAATAATTATTAAAATTAATAACAAGAAAATCACATAATCTTTTTTTAGTATTCCGAAGAAGTAATTGATTGAGCAGTTGACAGATGATCCAGTGGTTCAGTTCCATGGGAACCTCTTTGGATTTCGAAAAGGATTAGTAAAGCCCACTGATTTTTAACGTTTGAACCATGATATGAAATGAGTTCGATAAAGCAAACATAACATAAATAAAATGTCTAAAAGAATAAAAAAAGCGGGAACGCGCAATATGTGACTTGCCCAAGGCAATATTTTATTATGTGTAGTATATCGTTGGACAACCACTATGTCTATGTTGTTTCCTATAGGAAGTCTGTATATACTTAATAACATAACTATTTTTTTTTATCTTTGAACAGTAAAAAAAAAAAGAGGGGGAAACCAAAAACAAATAAAAAAGTAAAATAAAAAGGACTTTGCAGAACGATCTATAAAACAATTGATATGGTTTGAGTTTGATTCTTCAACTCAATTAGTAGTACTTCTAGAGTCCACTTCTACCCCATACTACGAGTGAAAGAGAAAATGTAAAGACTACCATTAAAGCAGCCCAAGCGAGACTTACTATATCCATGTGAATTATATCCCCTATCTCTATAAATATGAAGGAATTATTCCATTATTGTTCACTAATCATTATTATGTTCATTAATAATAGTGGAATCCCTGGCGAAGAGTCAAAAGGGGATTCTAACCCAACACCGTTGATGAAACAATCCAATAAACTCACAATTATAACAGTTTCTTATATGATTTCTAGTAGAATCGGAAAACATTAAGCACAAGCAAAATACGTAGATACACCCCTGGAAGTTTCAAGGGAATGGTACTAACATGTAGTAATAATAAGACCTAGTCTTTTTTTTGTTGACCTTCATTTCATTACATTAAGTCAAAAGTATCAAAATATAGAGTCAAGATAGATCACTATCTATCACATACCCCTAATTTCGCATTTTAGCTAATCCTTACGTTACGTCTCCTGCTTGTCTATGTGAAACAATCAGAAGATAGTCTATTACATTAAAGACAATTATCTCTTCAATCAATATTAAATTGATTGCAGGAGCACACATAGAATTTCATGAGTTCGTATACGAATAAAGTATCTTTCGACCTTTCCGCAACTAATAATTAAATTCCTCGTTCGTCTATCCAAATTAATTGAAGACCCAGTTAATAAACACTACATTAATAACAGCTGTCATATCAAGATTTAACGATTCTTTTTCATTCAAAACAAAATTCACTAATATAATCTTTTCCGTGAATTGAAGCCTAGACGCAAGGATTTACAGCATTTTCATTTTAGAGAACAGAACCGCCAGATGCTTATAGCATCAAGCAAGTATCAAGAGTCCTCTCCCCCGCTTACTTCTGCTGGAAAAAAATTTGTCAAGTTATCTTAGCAAAACAGAATAAGGTATTCCTATTTTTTTGTTGATCAGGCGACACCCAGATTTGAACTGGGGAAAAAGGATTTGCAGTCCCCCGCCTTACCGCTCGGCCATGTCGCCAAAACGATACAAAAAATATATGAAAATATTTCATTTTTTATTTTTTTGGGGGGGTTATTCATTTTTGTACTTGTATCGTGAATCCTGTTTTTTTTTTCTTTAATCTATTTCCTAAAAGAAATCCTTACCTTTCTCTTTTGATTGGATACATTTCTTTGATCGATTGTATAATATTTTAAAACAAACACACTATTTAAAAACACTCCTTCCCTTTTCTATTGAAAAATCAATTGTGGATTTTCAGTCACAAAACAAAAATTCAGGACAAATTG